AACTCATGTAAGCAAAAAATCGTAAATATCCTTGATCATGAGACATATAATTATCACTATAAACAAGAACCATAATTCCAACAGTAGTGATTAAAATTGACATAATAGTAGTAAGTGGATCAATCAAGTAACCGAATTCTAAAGAAAAATCATTATTGATAATCCAAGACCATACATGTTGATAGATAAAACGGCTATTTATTTGCTGAATAGACAGATTCGTCGAGAAAATCATCACTATACTTAACAATAAAACACTCTGAAAAGCCCACATACGACGAAGATTTTTTGTTGCTGTCGGAAAAAGAAGAAGTCCTAGTCCTATTAACATAGGAACTGGGAGTGGAAGGAAGGGTATTATCCATGCATATTGATATGTCTGTTCCATAATCCATAAAAAGAAAAAAAATTATTCTATATTAATACTAATATATATAATACTAATTATTGGATTTACTGGATCTTAATATGGGATTTCTTTCTCTAGATATGCTTGAAAGAAGAACTAGACGCTTTCTAAATAAAAAAAATATACACAACAATCAGAATTTCTTTATGGATTCCTTATTTTATCAATTAACATAACATGAATCAATCCAATTTTCAATTGGATTCGAATAGAGATACAAAAAGGTGGTTTTGACACTCTCAAAAGCGAATAACTGAAACCTAAAATTACGAAGATTTCCTTGATGCATTTGTATCTCTATTCGAATCAAATAGAGATACAAAAAGATGGTTTTGACATTCACAAAAGTGAATAACTAAAACAAAATTACGAAGATTTCCTTGATGCATTTGTAGATCTAATTGATACGTCGTTGACTGAGTATCGTAACCTTTATATGAAACTGGGATGTAAGACAAGGCATATGTTCTACTGTTTTGTTTACTTTCATATACCCTATATATATGGTAAAGAATATAGAGAAAGAATGTACCATCAACTAATTTTTAATCGTGGATACATATATATTCTTAACATGCTGAAACGACTTCCATTATTGGTATCAAACCAATAACGATTCATACAAGCTAAATCTTCTAATCGAAAATTAGGCCAAAGAAAGAACTTTAATTTAATGAATTCATTTTGATCTCTATCACGATGTTTACGTTCCTTCAAAAATGGACCTGAGTTTCTTATCTTAGTCTCCTTGCGAAATACTGAATTTCTATCCACACACTTCCTATTTTTAAACTTGAAAGAAGTTAGAATTCTCAATTCTCTACGACGTCTAGATGATAAAATATTTTCAGGAACAAGCAAATCATAATGATTTTTCTCTCTATTTCCTGTTATTATTTGATGGCTTGCAGTGGATTCATCAACATAAAAATAGCTTCTTCCGTTTCGGTATCCTTGCTTAAGTAGTTGCTCGCTTTTATGAGCCAATGAAATGCTTAGGGCTTCATGCAAAATCAAACATTGGTTCATCCAGCTAAACCGACGGATGGGTTCGATAACCATTATCCCAAGTTTCACCCTTTCAGCTATCCATGGCGTGCTGCTAACCATTATTTGATTTGGACTTAATCTGTTCGTTCCCAGAGAGATTATCACCGAATTGGCCACTCTTTTGAGAGCTTTTCCCTCCTCCATCAGGTAGCTAAATGGCACGAACATATCGAGCGTTCTTTGCGCCACAACGTTATTGTACCAGTGTACTTGAAAAGCCAAAAACACTTTCATAAAAAAATCAAGGTTTGCTTTTCTTTCCTTTTCATCAAACAAAGGCTTTCTTCTTCTTCTTTTATATAGATAGTTAGTCAAATGTATAGTTAAAAGAAGGAGTCGGCTTGGTAGAGTCCAAGGGTTCACTTTATATTCTTTAAAAAGTCGCACAAATTCTGGGAAGAACCAAAAACCCAAATCCCCTTTTTCTTTTTGGGGGGAATTCCTTGGCACTTTATCTATTTTTAGCCAATCAACAAAGATTTCGTGGGAATTGGGTGGAATAATTTCTAACTCTTGTAGATCTTTACGAAATCGAAGATAAAAAAGATCTTTATTATCATTGTTATTTTGTCTTAGAAAATTAGATTTCCAATCCAAATATTTTCTATCTAACCTTTTTCCCGTATCTATAAGATTTAGTAGATGACGAGAAATCAAAAAGGCCTCGTTATTTTTAAGATCAATATTCATATCCTCAGAAACTAATTTGTCTATGGTATAAAAAAGATTTTTCTTCTCACTTACTTCTAATGGTGATCCATAAATAGATGAGTCTTTCTTCGTTTCAAAATTCATAAATTGATCTAATAAAAGACCAAATCTATAGCATTTATGCAATTTTTCTTTTTGGGAATATACTTGATAAGAGGTTGGATTTGTGTAATCAAATGAAAATAATAGGTCTTTTTCATATGAACTCCATTTTTTGAAATCTTTATTTTCATCTGTCCAACGTTGATTCACTCGAGTTCTCCATTTTTGTGGTATTAATCTAGACCATTCAATTGGAGAGTTGTATTGAAAATGACCTCTTAACCAGTTTTTCCATTGATCATAACTTCGAAGTTTCTTATCCCTTAATTGGGAATGAAATATTCCTTGTATTCCAAAAGAATCCTTTATTGTCGTCTTAAGAAAAATAGATGTTCCTTGATATTGAAGAACAGATCTTATCTTAGACAAGTTAATAACTTCGAGTTGGGATAATTTATAAAATACATATCCCTGCGACAAGGAAGATAAGTCATAAAAGATATGTGAATTCTTCTTAGTAGGTCCTGACTTTTTGATAGTCGAAATAGAAATAAAGTGAATGTCTTTTTCAGTTGTTTCATTATTAGATTGATTTCTTTCATTATTAGAAATGTATTTCTCAATTATTGATTCAACAAAATGTTTTGTATTGATTGCGGCAATATTAATGATAGGTAGAAAGATATCTATGTATTTTTTTTCAATAAAAATTTTTATAAAATAATGTAATTTTATGATTAATCGCACATTTCTTCTTATTAAAAATTTCCGACTATTTTTTGGCGGTTGGGATTCTAATTCTACATTAGAATCTAGACTACTTTTTATTTCAGAAATCACTTTTCTTTTATCTTTTTCAAGTCTTTGTATTTCATTTCTCATTCTGCTTGTTCTATCAGTTAGATTCTTCATTTGTAGGTCTGTCTGTGAATAATTTTCAAAATCTATAGATCCAATTTGAGTAAACGATTCGTCTTTCGTTTTACTTGATTTAGATAAATTTTCCAATTTATCTAATGGAATTGAATTTCCCTGCGAGAGTTCTGTTACTCCTATTTTGAAAAGCGCTAGAACTTTCTTTGTCTTTTTTTTCATTTGCCTTGGTAGGTTCTTTAAAATGAGTTTTAAAAAGGCAATAAAAGGGGACGAAGAAGAAGATCTTGTTCGGGGAGAACCGAAAGGCTCTTCAGCCTCCATTCCCCAAACGGTTAAATAACAAAAGTCCAGTTCCAGTTTTTGACTTTGATTTTTGTTTTTGATTAGATTTCTACGAGAGTCTTGTAACTTAGATCTGCACCAAGGTTTCAAGGAGAAAGGAGATATTATTTTTATGTCAAAACCGTCTGCCAAAAAATCTCCCAAAAGCTCGTTTTCTCTTAATGGAACACCACTATGGGTGCATGGAATGTGTATTTCTTTAGCCCATTCCGCAAAATCCTCATCCAAGTCAGAAACTCGATATGCTAAGAAATGGACAGTATTTTTGGCTATTATGAATAAAGGGAATAGAATATATTTTCTAAGAATCGATTGCATTACTAATAAGGAAGTTCTTATTTGTGGTCCATGTGGCAGGTTTTCCCAGGCTTCTTCTGTTTCTAGCCGTAATCTTTCTTCCCGTTTTTTTTGCCTTTTTTCATTTGGATCTATTATTTTTTTTTTTCTTTGTGTATCATCAAAAACTTTGGAGTCTCTTCTTTTCCAAATTCTAAAAAAAAGTTTATACAACATAGCCTCGAGCTTACTTTGTGTTTTGCCCCAAAAAAGGGGGGAATATGGCCTTGGGAGAATCAGTTTTGAAAGAGTTTTCCGCCTTAGAGCGCGCCCAGTACCCTTGATTATGTTTCGACGAAAATCTGGTTCATCAATATAATGTGGCACCAACACCTCGTTTGGTAGCCGGGGATCAAGAAGCTCGCTTAGCTGACTAAATAGCAGGATCTGTTTAAGTGTTCTTGAGTGTATATCGGGATCTTCTATCTCCCATGCAAAGCCTTGAAAGTCTTGGAACGTGAATTCCAAATCGCTGATTAATTTTGATGTCCATCGAGGGATATTTTCTTGGATTTTTTTTTTTCCGCATTCGATAGCTTTTGTTTTATTTTTTTTAAGATCTGCTTTTTTAAAAATTTGCTTACGATGGGGAAAGAAAGAACGGGGCATCAAACAATGAAGGAAATAATTACGAATCCTATTATTTCCAAGTCCTTTTAACTCAGATAATGAGCTATCCTTGCCTTTGGCTGCAACGATCCATAAACTCCGTACTCCGACTATTGGACGAATTGGCCCATCCAACAAAGGATCATAATGTTGAGGCAAGTGGTTTTTGTTTTTTTGAGTCTTTTCATTAAAAAAAGGTTCATACGTAGAAAAGGGGTTGTGGCCTTTTTGAACCTTTTCCTGCTCCTTATATAATCTAGTTTTTTTTTCAAGCATATCTTCAAAAAGAAATCCTTTGTCTAAAGCCTTAATTCTATTTAGAAATTCTTTTTTGACCGCGGTCCTTCTTTGGTTCTTTGTATCAACCCAAGGAGTACACAGTTCAGCATAGGAGGGTTTTTTGGGTGTGAGCACGTCTAGGTTTATGTATATTTCTACTTGTTCCTGTTCCCAAAAATACATGCCTATTCTTCTTTGTACCATTTCGCAAAAAGTTGACAAACTGGGCGGATATGTAAAAGATATTCTTTTTTTTCCATCACTTCGGCATGTATGAAAAAAATATTGTGACATTTCATTTTTTACACCCCCTTCCAATCGATTGTTTTTTATGTATCGTAATGGG